TAGAAAGAAGAATATTTTTTCTATTTTCAGGGTATGAACCTAAAAGCTTAATTTAGCTTATCTTTCTATAATAAGGTGTTTATGATGCACATTGAATTTTGATTTCGAAGGTTTAGTTTAATTCTAAATATTATAATAAGAGTAATATAATTACATTATCTATTCTATCAAAATAGCCCTTTATTCAGGCATCTTATTTCTAATAATAAAATATTGTTTGGAACAAAAAACACTATCAGTTTAAAATATATAATTTTAATATGTTCCTTTTAAAAGATTTTTTTATTTAATTAAAATTAAAACTCGGTAAAATAGATTTATGTTTTATAAAGGTCCGGGGGGGGGGGTAGAAATACTATACATATATTAGAATATTTAAGGAAGGTGAAAGTACATTACATAAGACCAATAGGAAGATTTAAGGTAGATCAAATAAGCATCCAACGTAGGGATAGGCGTGGATATGATAGGTAATAGACGGAATTAATAAGGAGTTACTGTGTGTGAGTGATATAAAGGTTGGAAAAGAAGAAGTTTGAGAGAAAGAGATGTTTACCTATAAGGGGGTATGGCGATATTAGAGACTGGTATGATCTAGGAGAAATATGTGATTACTGGGGGTATAAGAGTTAGATGTATATGAGTATTTATAGTGTTAGGATATTAGGGTTAATATAAGAAATATGGACTTGTAGATATATAGAATCGTTGACATATAGGATATAGAGGATTTCCTGGAAATCGGAGAGCTATGCAGGTATGAGTAGAATGGTTATATTTAGGAATAGGGAAAGGTATCAAGTACTACTTGGATAAGGATTATTGTTATATAAGTATTTAGATAGGGGTAAAGTGTAGATTGAATATAAGGAATGGTATTAATGATATGTATATAAGAGATATATTACAATAAATGTTTATATGGGAGGGGTAATATTCACGTGGGGCTACCCGGGGGACGAGAGGGGGGAGGGTTAATTATCTGTTCCTTTAAATAATTTTTTTAATCTTAATTAAAAGTTTGATTCTTTCTTAAAAATTTTGGATTAGAACTTTATTATATGTAAGTTTTTGCTTTAATTCCTAAATGGTTTTTTTTCAGTGTTTAATTTTGGTTTAATTATAAAAATATAAAACCAGGGGTTTTATATTGACTGACAAAAATTGTGCCAGCCGTCGCGGTTATACAATTAGTCAAATAAAATTTTTTTATTTTAATATTATTTTTTATAATTTTAATATAAATTTGTATTTTAAGGTGAAATTTTAATTCAATAATTTTTTATAGGTTAAATAATAATATATGAAAATCATTAAAAAACTAGGATTAGATACCCTATTATTTTGATTGTAAATTTTAATTAAAATTAATAGCTATGTTCTTTAAATTAAAAGAATTTGGCGGTTATTTATTCTTTCTAGAGGAACCTGTCCTGTAAATGATAATCCACGATTGATTTTACTTTAATTTTGCTTATATATCGCTGTCATTGAATGTTTTAAAAGAAAATTTTCTTAAAATTTTATGAATTTAATGTTAGGTCAAGATATAGCCATATTGGAGAAGAGATGGGTTACATTAATTTTATTTATGGATAATTTTATTAAATTTTAATTTGAAATTGGATTTAGTTGTAATTTATATAAAATTGTATTTTTGATTTAAGTTCTAAATAATGCACACATCGCCCGTCACTCTCATTATAAAATAGTTGAGATAAGTCGTAACAAAGTAGGCCTACCGGAAGGTGGGCCTGGAAATTTCAAGCTTACCTAAGAGGAATTATTATTTACATTAATAATTATATTTGTGCAATTCAATTGAGCTTGATTATTAAAATAGAATTTTTGTTTTTATTATTTTTTTATTTTTAATAAAAATATTTTTTTTCATAGTATTTTTAAGAATCGATATAATTTTATTTTTTTACTGTAAAGGATTATTTTTGTTTAATAATAAAGTATTTTTTATTTGAAGTACCTTTTGCATCAGGGTTTATTAAAATTAATAAGTTATCTTTTTTTCTCGAAATTTTAAGATTTAAAATTAAATGTTTTTTTTTGTGTCAAAAAAATTTATAATTTAATTTTAGAGGTTATATGCTTTTCATTTAAAATTATATCTAGTTAATAAATAAATGAATATAATTCATTTTTAATTAAGCTTAATTATAATTTTATTTAATCAAGTTAATTAATTAAATAAATTAGGGGATAATCTCTATTTTATTTTTAAAAAATTTTTTTATAAAAATTCTTTTTAGGATTAAAAATTTCCATTCTGTTATTTTTTTATAATTATGAATTTTTTTTTATGATTTTTTTTATTTTTAAATTTTTATTTATTTTTTGAATTTAATTTTAATTTAATTAATAATGATAAAATTAGTAATTTTGTTAATTTATTTATAGTAATTCAGCAATTTTTATATTCACCTGTTTAACAAAAACATGTTTTTTTGATCTAAATATAAGATCTGGCCTGCCCATTGATTAAAAATTTTAAAAGGCTGCGGTATTTTAACTGTACGAAGGTAGCATAATCATTTGTCTTTTAATTGAAGGCTAGTATGAATGGTTTGATGAAATATAAACTTTCTTTAAATAAAAACTTTTAATTTAACTTTTTAGTTAAAAGGCTAAAATTTTTTTATAGGACGAGAAGACCCTATAGAAGTTAACTTTTAATATAAGTTGATTTTTTTTGTTTATAAAATATTTTCTTAGAATTAATAGTTTTGTTGGGGTGACATTGAAATTTTTTTAACTTTCAATTTATTTTTTCATTAATTTATGTATTTTTGATCCAGAATTTTTGATTATAAGATTAACTTACCTTAGGGATAACAGCGTAATTTATTTGGAGAGTTCATATCGATGAATAAGTTTGCGACCTCGATGTTGAATTAAGATTAGGGGCGGGTGCAAAATTTCGTTTACTTGGTCTGTTCGACCATTATATTCTTACATGATTTGAGTTCAGACCGGCGTGAGCCAGGTCGGTTTCTATCCTTAATTTAAGTGATTTAGTACGAAAGGACCATTCACTTTAATAATATTATTAATTTTTGATTCAAATTAACTATCTTGGCAGATAATATGCTTTAAATTTAGAATTTATTTATGTAATTTTTATTACAGATAGTAATATATATAATTGTTTTTATTTTTTTGTTAATTATAATCTTGTTGTCAGTAGCTTTTGTAACTTTGTTGGAACGTAAAGTTTTAGGTTATATTCAGCTTCGTAAAGGCCCTAATAAAGTTGGCTATATGGGTATTTTACAGCCTTTTAGTGATGGTTTAAAATTATTTTTTAAAGAGCAAAGTTATCTTTTTATATCAAATTTTTTGATTTACTATTTTTCTCCAGTTTTTATATTGATTTTATCTTTCAGTTTATGATTATTATTTCCCTTTTTTATTAATGTTTATAATTTAAATTTGGGGTTTTTATATTTTTTGTGTTGTACTAGTTTAGGGGTGTATGGTGTTTTGATATGTGGTTGATCTTCTAATTCAAATTATTCACTTTTAGGTTCATTACGTTCTTTGGCTCAAACTATTTCCTATGAAGTAAGAATAACAATAATTTTACTTTGTTTGTTAATTTTTACTTTCGGTTATGACTTAATTTTATTTTTTTTTTATCAAGAATATGTTTGGTTTATTTTTTTTTCCTTTCCTTTATTTTTTTGTTGAGTTTCTTCATTTTTGGCGGAAGTTAATCGATCTCCTTTTGATTTTGCTGAAGGTGAATCAGAATTGGTTTCTGGTTTTAATGTTGAGTATAGAAGAGGTGGTTTTGCTTTTATTTTTTTATCAGAGTATATAAATATTATTTTTATAAGTTTATTAACGGTTATCTTTTTTTTGGGATGTGACTTAAATTCTTTTATATTTTTTATAAAGTTGGTTCTTGTAATTTTTTTAGTTATTTGAGTACGTGGTACTCTTCCACGTTTTCGTTACGATAAGTTGATGTATTTAACTTGAAAGGTTTTTTTACCTATTTCATTAAATTATTTTATTTTATATTTAGGTTGTTTGGTTTTTATGGTTGAATTTTTATAATCATTATTTTAGGTTAAGTTGATAGAGGAATTTAACTTCTATCTTATATTTTCAAAATATATGCTTTCTAAAGCTTAATCAACTATTCCGTTAATTTATCTCATGTTTTTAATATTATTGGGTTAATAATGAAGTATAAAAAATATAATGTTGTAATAATTTGTCCGTTTGTAATAAAAGGTTCTTCGGCCGGTCGTGCCCCAATTCATGTTAATAGTAAAATTAATGTGAAAAATGATCAAAATATGGTTTGGCTAATTGGGTAAAATAAATTTCTTTGAAATTTATTTTTTGAAGTTAGTGGAATAACTATTATTATTATAATAGATAAGATTATTGCTATAACACCCCCCAATTTGTTAGGAATTGATCGTAAAATTGCGTATGCGAATAAAAAATATCATTCTGGTTGAATGTGGATGGGCGTTACTAGTGGATTTGCTGGAATGAAATTTTCTGGGTCACCTAGTAAACGTGGTTCTAATAAATTTAATATTATAAATAAGTATATTGCCAAAATTATTCCTATAATATCTTTAATTGAAAAATATGGGTGAAATGATACTTTATCGTAGTTTCTATTAATACCAGTTGGGTTATTTGATCCTGTCTGGTGTAGAAATAATAAATGAATTATTGTTAGTCCTGCAACAATAAATGGTATAATAAAATGAAGTGTAAAAAATCGAGTTAGTGTGGCGTTTTCAATTGAAAACCCCCCTCATAATCATTTGACAATTTCATTACCTAAATATGGGATAGCTGATATTAAATTAGTAATTACTGTTGCCCCTCAAAATGATATTTGTCCTCATGGTAATACGTAACCTAAAAATGCTGTTGCTATAATTACAAATAATATAATTACACCTACTCTTCATGTCATAAATAATTTATATGATCCGTAATATATTCCTCGGCCAATATGAAGATATAAACAAATAAAAAATATTGATGCTCCATTAGCGTGTATGTTACGTAATAGTCATCCTGAATTTACATCTCGACAAATATGAATAACTCTATTAAATGCAATGTTAATATCAGCAGTGTAATGTATAGCTAAAAAAATGCCTGTAATGATTTGGATTATTAAACATATGCCTAGTAAGGAGCCGAAATTTCACCAAATTGAAATAGATGATGGACTGGGTAAATCGAATAAGGATGAATTTATAATTTTAATTACCGGGTGTGATTTACGAATAGGTTTTTTCATAACTTTTTTTACGTATTGGTCCTTCAAAACTATTAGTAATATAAATAATATAAATTATGGTTATTAGTAAATACAAGGCTATTATAATTGTGGTTATTGATGTTTTACCGTAAAATAATTTTATTATAGATATGTTCTGTTTATTTTCAATATTTATTATTGTTTCATTAGAAAATATGATTATTTCATTATTGGTTAATATAATACTCATAATTAAAACAAAAATTATAAAAATAGTTACTTTTAATGAAAATTTTATTATTTCATTTGAGGCAATTCTGGCTATGTATATAAATAGTACTAATATACCCCCTAATATCACTAAAGTTAAAATATATGAATACCAGGCGAACTTTATTATTAGATTTATTGTTAAAGATAAAATTAAGGTTATCACAATTAAGTTAAACCCCATACTTAGTGGGTGTTTTAGGGTTATAATTATTGAAGATAATGTTATTATAATAATTATTATAATTTTCATAAACAGCAAATATTTTATTAAAATATTAATTTTGGAGATTAAAGATGAGATTTATTTTCTTTGCTGAAGTTTTAAAGTTTTCACTATCTACGATTTACAAGATCATTGTTTTATTTAAACTATTAAAACTTATTTTATCAATTATTTTTATTTTATGATATATATATTTTTGTGGAATAATTATTTTATGTTCAATTCGTAAACATTTACTATTAACTCTTTTAAGCTTAGAGTATTTAATTATAATTACATTTTTTGCTTTTTTTCTTTTTTTATTAAATTATTCTTTTGAATATTATTTTATTATTTTTTTTTTAACCTTTTCTGTTTGTGAAGGTGTCTTAGGGTTATCCGTTTTAGTTTCTATAATTCGTTGTCATGGCAATGATAATCTTATAAATATAAGAAGTTTGATATGATAAAATTTATTTTTTTTAATTTGTTTTTGATTCCCTTATGTTTTTTAAATAATTGAATAATTTTAATTAGCTCAATTTTTATATTTATTTTTTTTATTATAAATTTAGTTTTTTTTAAAGAATTTTTTAGATGTTTTAGTTATATATTTATGTCTGATATTTTAAGTTTAAGTTTAATTTTTTTAACTTTTTTTATTTTAATTTTAATAATATTAGCAAGTTATAAGATTTCATTTACAATAATAAATTATAATTTTTTATTAGTTTTAATTTTTTTAATGTTTTTTTTATTGTTATCTTTTTCTACAGATAATATTTTTTTATTTTATATTTTTTTTGAATCTAGTTTAATTCCAACACTTTTATTAATTTTTGGTTGGGGCTATCAGCCTGAGCGTTTGTCTTCAGGTTTTTATTTACTTTTTTATACTTTATTTGGTTCTTTGCCCTTACTTTTTACTATTTTTTATATATATTATAGTTGTCACAGTTCTTTTTATAACCTTGTTTCATTGGATTATAATTTTTATTTATATCTAGGTTTAATTTTGGCTTTTTTGATTAAAATGCCCATGATTTTTTTTCATTTTTGGTTACCTAAAGCTCATGTTGAAGCTCCGATTTCGGGTTCAATAATTTTGGCTGGCATTTTACTTAAATTAGGTGGCTACGGGCTTATACGTGTAATAAATTTTATAAATGGAAGTTATATTTTTAATAACATATTTTTTATTTGTTTAAGATTGTACGGTATAATAATAATTGGTTTTATTTGTTTATATCAATTTGATATAAAATCTTTAATTGCTTATTCTTCAGTCAGTCATATATCTTTGGTAATTTGTGGTATTTTTTCATTAAATTATTTGGGTATATTAGGTTCATTAATTTTAATAATTGGTCACGGTCTTTGTTCTTCAGGACTTTTTTGTTTAGCTAATATAATTTATGAACGTTCTAATAGACGTAGTTTTTATTTTAATAAAGGTATAATTACCGTTATGCCTACACTTTCAATGTTTTGATTTTTATTTTGTGCCAATAATATAGCTAGACCAATAAGTTTAAATTTATTAGGAGAAATTTTAATTATTAATAGTTTAATGAGATGGTCATCTTGGTCATTTATTTTTCTTTTTTTTGGTTCTTTTTTAAGATGTTGTTATAGAATCTACCTTTATTCCAATACTCAGCATGGTTATTTATATAGAGGATTGAAAAATTTTTTTTCTATTAATGTTCGTGAATATGTTTTATTAATTTTACATTTTTTCCCCTTAAATTTTTTAATTCTTAAAATTGATATTTTTTTGATTTGATTGTGTTTAAATAGTTTAAAAAGAATAATAATTTGTGGTGTTATAGGTATAGTTTTATTTTAGACTTTGAAAATAAATTTTTTTTATTTATTTAGATCATTTTTTTTGTTTTTTATAGGTATAATAATATTTTTATTAAGTTTTTTTTTTATTTATAGTGATAATTTATATATTTTAGATTGGGAATTTATTAGAATTAATAGACTTATAATTACTTTAACTTTAATTTTTGATTGGATGTCAATAATGTTTAGAGGTTGTGTGTTTTTTATTTCTTCTATAGTTGTAATATATAGTCACTCTTACATGTTGGGGGATAACAATAAAATTCGATTTTTGTATTTAGTTCTTATATTTATTTTTTCTATATTTATACTTATTATAAGACCAAATTTAATTAGAATTTTAATCGGTTGAGATGGTTTAGGCTTAGTCTCTTATTGTTTAGTTATTTATTTTCAAAATTTTAAATCCTATAGAGCTGGTATGTTAACAATTTTAACAAATCGTATTGGTGATGTAGCTATTCTTTTATCTATTTCTTGGATAATAAATTTTGGTAGATGACATTATTTTTATTATTTAAATATATATTTTGATTGACTTTATATTTTAATTTTTTTGTTAATTTTAGCTTCTTTTACAAAAAGAGCTCAAATTCCTTTTTCTTCTTGATTGCCGGCTGCTATAGCAGCTCCAACTCCTGTTTCGGCTTTAGTTCATTCATCAACTTTAGTTACAGCAGGTGTTTATTTATTAATTCGTTTTAGTGAAATATTATATATATTTAATTGTGATTTATTTCTTATTTTATCGTTAATAACTATATTTATATCAGGTTTAGGGGCCAATTTTGAATTTGATTTAAAAAAGATTATTGCTTTATCAACATTAAGCCAATTAGGCTTGATAATGACTATTTTGTTTATAGGTTATCCTATACTTTCTTATTTTCATTTATTAACTCACGCTTTTTTTAAGGCCCTTCTTTTCCTTTGTGCCGGTCTTATAATCCATGTTATAAATGATACTCAAGATATTCGTTTTATGGGGGGGTTAACTCATCAACTTCCTTTTACTATTAGATGTTTTTGTATTTCAAATTTATCTTTATGTGGTTTTCCTTTTATGTCCGGGTTTTATTCAAAAGATTTAATTGTTGAAGTAATAACTTTCAGAGAGTCAAATTTTTTTATCTATTTAATTATGTTTATTTCTATCGGTTTAACTGTTTCTTATAGTATTCGTCTTTTTTATTATACTATAGTTTTATCACCAAATTTTTATGTTCATCAAATATATGTTGAAGATAAATTAATAAATTTTTCTATAATTTTTTTAGTTACCATATCTATTACAAGAGGTAGATTTATAAGTTGATTAATTTTTTCTACACCTGTATTTTTAGTTTTACCTTTTTTTTTAAAGATTTTTTCTATTATTATAATTATTTTGGGGTTATTTTTTGGCTATAGATTTTCATTATTTAATATAAATATAAAATCTTTTTTTATAGAGACCTATAATTTTTCTTTTTTTTCGGCGAGAATATGATTTATGCCTTTTTTTAGAACTTCTTTTATAAGAAAGAATTTTTTAAATTATTCTAATAATCTTAACAGGAACTTGGAATTAGGTTGGGGTGAGTATATTTTCTCAAAACTATCTTTTTTTTACGTAGTAGTTTTGAGAAAATTAATTGAGTTTTTTTATTATAACAACTTAAAGATTTATATAATTTCTTTTTTTTTATTCTTGTTTATTTTCATTTCTTTTTAGTATTTAAATAGCTTAAGTTTAATAAAGCTTAATATTGAAGATATTAATATGGGGTTTCCCCTTTAAATATTTATAGAAAATATATTTTCTTTTCTTTAATGAAAATAAAGTGTTTTAATTTTAAACTATATAAATTAAGAGAAAAACGGATTTTAACCGCTTTAAAAGATAGTTAGCGGCTTCTTTTAGTGACAACTTTCTCTTTTAACTAGATTTTTAATCAATATTTTCATTAACAGTGAAATACCTCTAATTTTGGTTTTAGTTAAAAGTATGGAGTTTAACTCTATTTTTAGGTCGAAACTAAATGTAAATTTTACTTCTCTACTTGAGGTAAATTCTTAAGAATAATTTTTAATTGCAAATTAATTGTTATAACTTTAACTATAACCCCTAATTAATTTTTTCATTCAAGGATTCCGTTTTTTCATTCGTGATATAAACCAATAATTAAAATAATAATGAATCTTGATGTTGTAATGAATCATGAAGTTAAATTCGTTATTTGAGTTATTTTAATCGCGGGTAAAATAATTACAATTTCTACATCAAAAATTAGAAAAATGATGGCGATTATAAAAAATTGTATAGAGAATGGTATTCGGGATGATCTTTTTGGATCAAAACCACATTCAAATGGTGTTATTTTTTCTCGGTTGTTTTTTGATTTTTTTGAAATAATTGAGCATGCTATTATTAAAATTATTCTAATTATTGTAGCTGTTATAATAGATAATATAAATTTGAAAATTATTTTTTCTTTTATAAGACCATTTAATTGGAAGTTAAATATACTTTTTATACTAAAAAAATAACTACCTCATCAGTAAATTGAAATATATAAAAATAATCATACCACGTCTACGAAATGCCAATATCATGCTGCTGCTTCAAATCCAAAATGGTGTTTACTTGAAAAATGAAATTTTATTGTTCGGATTAGGCAAACCAGAATAAAAGTTGTGCCAATGATAACGTGGATACCATGGAATCCTGTGGCCATGAAAAAACAAGATCCATAGACGGAGTCTCTGATTGTAAATGGGGACTCTAGATATTCATATGCTTGCAGGATAGTGAAATAAATCCCCAACGCACAAGTTACAAATAATCCTTTAATTGTTTGTTCATGATTTTTATTTATGATTCTGTGGTGTGCTCATGTAATTGTAATACCAGAACATAATAAAATAGTTGTATTTAAAAGAGGAATTTCTATTGGGTTGAAAGTTTCAATACCTTTCGGAGGCCAGGTTATACCGATTTCAATAGTTGGTGCTAATCTTCTGTGAAAGAACCCCCAGAAAAATGAAATAAAAAAAAAAATTTCTGAAATGATGAATAGGATTATCCCCCACTTTAATCCATTAGTAACTACAATGGTATGTTTGCCTTGGTATGTCCCTTCTCGAATAATATCACGTCATCATTGAACTATAGTTAAGATTAAAATTGTTATTCCAAGAATTATTAATGTTATGTTTTTTATATGAAATCATATAACTATTCCAGATGTTATTGTTAATGCTCCGATTGATCCCGTTAAGGGCCATGGTCTTGGGTCAACTAAATGAAAGGGATGGTTTTGTTTTTTCATAATTTACTTCTCTCGAGTATAAAGTTGTTAAAACTGAGAATACATAAGCTTGAATAATTGCTACGGCTGTTTCAAATAATATTAATATTATTTGTACTCCGACAATAATTACAATAATAATTCTGTTTTGTGATGCTGATCTATTTCCTAATAATCTTATAATTAAATGTCCGGCGATTATATTTGCTGTTAATCGGACTGCTAGTGATCCAGGTCGAATAATATTACTAATTGTTTCAATACAAACTATAAATGGTATTAATAATGGTGGTGTTCCCACAGGAATTAAATGACTAAATATATGTTGGGTTTTTTTAATTCACCCAAATAGCATAATTGATAATCATATTGGGATAGATATTGTTATGGAAAAAACTAAGTGTCTCGATCTTGTAAAGATATATGGCAATAATCCTATAAGATTATTAATTAAAATTAAAAAAAATATCGAGGTTATTATTAATGTTAGACCTTGTCTATAACCTAATAATATTTTAAATTCTTTATGTAATCTAGTATAAATTATTTCAATTATTTTTCTATACCGTGAATTAATTAATCAAAATGAATACGGAAATAAAATTAAAATAATAAAAGTTCTATTTCAATTTATAGAATAGTATATAGAGGTGGACGGGTCAAAGGTTGAAAATAAATTTGTTATCATTTTCAATTTATTTTAAAATTATTTTTTTTAATTTTTTTTTCTGTATTTATATAATTTTTATTAAAATATATGATTGAATTAATTATTTTAATTATTACAATAAATATAATTATTAAGGTAAATCAATATAGTGGTGCTATTTGAGGTATAGAAAAATATTAAATAAATTTTTTTAACTTGACAAGTTAATGTTTTAAATAAACTAATTTTTCCATTAAGAGTATTTGTTATTTACTATAATTTGGTTTAAGAGACCATTGCTTAACTTTCAGCCACTTAATGAATTATTTTTTAATCATTCGATAAATTTTTTTGTTGTTACTCTTTCTACGGAAATTGGTATAAATCTGTGATTTGCGCCACAAATTTCAGAACATTGACCGTATATAATTCCTGGACGATTAATAAATATAAATCCCTGATTTAATCGACCGGGGATTGCGTCAATCTTGATTCCTAAACTTGGAATTGTTCATGAGTGTAAGACGTCTGAAGCTGTAACAATAATACGAATTTGATTATTTATCGGTAAAACAATACGATTATCATTTTCTAAAAGTCGAAATTCATTATTATTAATTTCACTTGTTGGTTTCATGTAGGATTCAAATTCAATATTTTTGAAATCTGAATATTCATATGTTCAGTATCATTGATGGCCAATTGTTTTAATAGTAATATTTGGTGTTTTGGTTTCATCTATTATATATAAAATTCGTAATGATGGTAGGGCGATTAAAATTAAAATTATGGCAGGAATGATAGTTCAAATAATTTCAATTATTTGATTTTCTATTAAAAATTGATTAATTTTTTTATTAAATAGTATTTTTATTATAATTCATGCAATTATTGTAGTGATTATAATTAAGATAATTATGGTTTTGTCATGGAAAAAAATCAATTGTTCTATAATTGGGGAGTTGGGGTCTTGAAAGTTAATTTGTGATCATTTAGCTATTTCTAACAAAAGATTAATTCTTTATAAATGAATCTTAAATTCATTGCATATTATCTGCCATATTAGAAATTAAATGCAATTGGTATTTCATTATATGAGTGTTCTGCTGGTGGGTAATTTTGTAATCATTCAATTCTTGAATTTATATAAAAAATAAATATGGCCTTACGTTTAGAAATTATACTTTCTCATATAATAAAAATAAATATTATTGTCCCTAAAATGGAAATGGTTGATCCGATTGATGAAATTACATTTCATGATATATATATATCTGGATAATCCGAGTATCGTCGTGGTATTCCTCTTAAACCTAAAAAATGTTGTGGAAAAAAGGTTATGTTTACTCCAATGAATATAATAATAAATTGAGTTTTTAGTCATTTAGGATTTATGGTTATACCTGTGAATAAAGGATATCATTGAATGAATCCTGCTATAATGGCGAATACGGCTCCTATAGATAAAACATAGTGGAAGTGGGCAACAACATAATATGTATCATGTAAAATAATGTCAATTGAAGAATTAGCTAATACAATTCCTGTTAATCCTCCAATTGTAAATAAAAATACGAACCCAAGTGTTCATAAAGTTGATGGTGAGTAGTTAATTATTGATCCGTGGATTGTGGCAAGTCAACTAAAAATCTTAATTCCAGTCGGGATAGCAATAATTATTGTTGCTGATGTAAAATATGCTCGTGTGTCTACATCTATACCAACAGTAAATATGTGATGGGCTCAAACGATAAAACCTAATAATCCAATAGCCAATATAGCATAAATCATACCTGTAGATCCAAATGCATTACTTTTTCCTCTTTCTTGTCTAATGATGTGTGAAATAATACCAAATCCAGGTAGAATTAAAATATAAACTTCTGGGTGACCAAAAAATCAAAATAAATGTTGGTATAAAACAGGATCACCTCCACCGGCTGGGTCAAAAAATGATGTATTTAAGTTACGATCAGTTAATAATATGGTGATTGCTCCCGCTAGAACTGGTAAAGATAGTAGTAATAATAAAGCTGTAATACCTACAGATCATACAAATAATGGAATTTTCTCACTACTTATACCTGATGTACGTATATTAATAATAGTTGAAATAAAGTTGACGGCCCCTAAAATTGATGAAACACCAGCTAAGTGTAATGAAAAGATTGTTAAATCTACTGATGCTCCGTTATGAGCGGCGTTACTTGATAATGGTGGGTAAACTGTTCAACCGGTTCCAGCACCAGTATCTACCATTCTTCCAACTAATAGCAATGTAAGAGATGGGGGTAATAATCAAAATCTTATATTATTTATACGCGGAAAAGCTATATCAGGTGCCCCAATTATTAACGGTACCAGTCAATTTCCAAATCCCCCGATTATAATTGGTATAACTATAAAGAAAATTATAATAAATGCATGGGCTGTTACAATAACATTATAAATTTGGTCATTACCAATAAATGATCCGGGTTGACCTAATTCGATACGAATAATTCATCTTATAGATATACCAATTATACCTGATCATATACCTAATATAAAATATAGAGTTCCAATGTCTTTATGGTTTGTGGAAAATATTCATTTGTTCACTTTTGTTCTATAAATTATTTTTTTTTATTAGATAAAGTGTCTGATTTTAGGTTGTAAATTGTAAATTTATATAAGAATTAATATTCCTTTATCAGGTTTTATAGTCAAAATTTATGATATTAGACTGCAATTCTAAAGTTGTTTAAAACTAAAGCCTATAAAATTTAATTTATATATTTAACTTTGAAGGTTAAAAGTTTTTTTAACTTAAGGATTTAATTTATGTTAATTATTATGATTATAGGAATTATTATATTAAATATAAATATTAAAATTTGATTTTTCTTTATAGTTTTTCTTTTTATATTTCATTTATTAATAACATTATTTCTTATAATAATCGGTGTTATTAATCGAATATAATAAAATAAAGTTAATATTGATATTATTATTATAATTATTAGAATAAATTTTGATTCATTGTTTATAAGGGATTGAATAACTAATCATTTTGGTAAAAATCCAATAAATGGGGGTAGACCCCCTAATCTTAATATTATAATTATAATATTTATTTTTTCTGTTTTTGTTTTAATATTTATATTTATTTGGTTGATATAATTAATTGATTTTTGAGAAAATATTTTAGTTGTTATAATAATTATGATTGAATAAATAATTAAGTATTTAATTCACATTTCGTTATTGTTTTTTATACATATTGTAATTCAGGCAAGGTGGTTAATAGAGGAAAATGCTATAATTTTTTTTATTGAGGTTTGATTAATTCCCCCAATTGCCCCGATAATTGCTCTTGTGATTGAAATTGAATTAATGATTATTATGTTATTTGTTGTGTTTCTAAGAACATATAATGGTCCGATTTTTTGTCATGTTATTAAAATTATACAGTTTTCTCAATTTATTTTACTTATAATATTAACAAATCAGGGGTGAATCGGTGCTATACCTATTTTTATGGCTATACTTATAGTAATTATAATTATGGGTGTATTTCTTACTAATCTCTCTTTAATTATTATGGTTGGGTTTATAATAATTATAAATATGAATAAAATTGATCTCATACTTTGAATAATAAAATAAATTATTTTTGATTCTGAAGTTAAGTAATTTTTTCTTTTTTCTATTAGTGGGATAAATGATATTATATTAATTTCTAAACCCATTCATATTCTAAATCAATTTTCTGATCTGATGATTATAATAGTTGATATAAATAAAGTTATATATATTATTAATTTTGTTGAATTTTTTACAAT